TGCAACAGCCCTTCCTATCTGATAGAAAAGGATCTCATGATCCTGAACCGATCTTACCTGGGATCGCAAATCCCAAGTTTGTCTATGAAGAGCGGATCTAATTGTATTAGTGTCTATAATTGATTTCTTCTGTGTAATACTAATCGCTAAGGCCTCATTGGTAAGTGCTACAAGATCTCGTGCATTGGAACCCATGGTTATGGACCCGAATTCATTAGTATGGAACATTTTCTTTTCCAAGTGAAATCCCTTAGTATATGAAAGATTGAAAAAGTGCTTTTGTTGTTGTGGAATAAGAAGCCTTCGTATCTTAATGCATGTATTTAATTTATTCGGAACTATTAGAGCGGGATCCACTTTTGGGGGAATATGAGTCGAAGCAATAACAAGAATATTTCTAGTGGAACATCTTTCACAATCCCTGGATAGATAGTTCACTAATAGACCGAGGGATAAGTAATTCGACTCATTCACATCCAGATCATGAATGTTTGGAATCCATATTATGCAAGGAGACATTGCTTTTGCTAATTCGAATTGAAGGGTGATAGAAAATCGGTCTATTTCCGGCATCATATCCATAGTTAGCGCATTCATCAGAGTTAGCAGCTCCGTATCGAGGTCAAGATCGATATCGTCACTAGCATCAATCTCGTCACTATCATCAATATTGTCACTATCATCAATATCGATATCATCAATAAGAAACCCTTTAGGCTTGTTATCCAGGAACTTGTTCAGAAATACCAAAGGAACATAGGAGTTTGTCACTAGGTATTTGACCAAATAGGAGCGTCCAGTTCCTATAGAACCTATCACTAAAATACCCCTAGAGGGGGATAGGGCTAAGCGGAGCGAAAAGGGTTTTTCATGAGACGGGAAATGAAAACTATTAGCCCCACACGAGGTTTGTGAATAAGTGATTGTCTGATAATGAGCAAGGAATATCCGTCTTTCTGCTAAACAGGATGTATTGAACTCATAATTCATTAGACACTTTTTATGAATGTCAACTAAATATCGTAAGTAAATTGCTCCCGGGTGTTCAATCATTTGATAACCAGAGTCGTTCTTTGATAAATGATCACTAGATAAATAATCACTATGAGTCAGACTCAATAGAATTTGATCAATCCCTTTTTCTGTCGTTAAGGTGGAGAACTGAACCAAAAATTCTCGTTCTTCATCATCAATCGAATCACTGTTCGCAACCCAGGATTCCATTTTATCATCAATCCAATCACTGTTCACGTTTTTTCTTTTTCTTATCAATGAATAGATCTCTTTACTTGTATGACTTAGATGTCTCGTATTTCTCGAAAAAGTGATTCGATTGGTGGGATTTGGTATGATACTTATGAGATCGATGAAATTGATATTCAAATATTTCTTCTTAGAACGGATTGATTTGACCCCATAAGCGGGATCACCACCCAATAGCATGTTGCCGCCAGAAACAGAACCCCGGATTTCTTCTAGAGAATCTCCTAATTGTTCCAGAGCAACTAGAAACAGATTCTTTAACCAGAAAGAATTCAGTTCAGATGTAGGATACCTATCCAGAAGTTTTCGCAACTCAATCATGTATGGTGGAATCATCAAAGATTTGACCTTTTCGAACTCTGTCTGTAACTCACTAGAGGCTCGGCAAACAAAGAGAAGATGTGTACGAACGAGATATCCAACAAGAAGAAGAAGGAAAAGGCTTGAATAGAGGAACTCATGAACATTTGGCAATCTCAGATGTGTCGATATCAATGGTGACTCATTATTTCGATGAATCATTTCTTCGAACATAAGAAAATTATGTAAACACTTTCTCGAAATTTCGCTTATCAGATTCCATTGTCGAAGACACCCTTTTTTCTGAAGAATTCGCCATGATATATCTGATCCATACATAATATCATGAAAAATGGATACAAATTTTGGACTGTTACTTAGTATCGACAATAGGTCTGAAAAAGTATCTAAAAATAAAAAATTTAGATATTTGTACCCTGCCGAAGTAAGGAACCATGGCATATATGTTTGGAATATATTCCATTTTGAGAGAGTTGAAAAAGCACTATCTCGTTGAAAGGTTCTATACATCTGCCCTTTCTCAACGCATTTCTTTAGACAAAGACTCCGTTTTTTCCTATTTTCGGATGGTAAATCTTTCTCAGAACATGGAGTGTGAATCAAACTCATGTTTGAATTGAAATTGAGATACTGATGCAAGTTCTTCCCTTCTGAATCAGATAGATTCAGATCTGAAAGAGGTTGACAATAAGTTCTTTCAAAATGGACTATTTCTCCCTCTGTTAGAGGTGTTCCAGAAATGTCTGCGATCGAATAAAAAGCTCTACGAACGAATGGATCGGATCGAATTGGAAAATGGAAATATTTGTACAAGTTATACGTTTCGTCACCACTTTGTGGAGAATCCTTAGGTATGAATATGTTAGATACCTGTGACTCGATTGGTGAAATAGTATCTCTCTCCAAAAAAGCATGT